GAAAGAAACGATTCAATATCAAAAATCCAATAAAACAAGAGAAAAAATTCAATAACCTAATCAACTATATATTACTATGAGTCAAAAAAACAGAAGAGGATTTCCTCGGAGATTGCAGTGGAAGTGTGTTGAATCAAGGGTAGACAGTAAACGTCTTTATTATGGGCGCTTTAGCTTGTTTCCACTTAGGAGAGGTGAAGCCGAAACTTTAGGCATTGCTATGCGAAGAGCTTTGCTTGGAGAAATAGAAGGAACATGTATCACACGCGCAAAATTCGGGAGAGTAAGAGTAACACATGAATATTCTTCCATAGCGGGTATTCAAGAATCCGTCAATGAAATTTTAATGAATTTGAAAGAAATTATATTGAAAAGCAATCTATATGGACCTTGTAGCGGGTTGATTTGGGTACAAGGTCCTAGAGATGTAACTGCTCGCGATATCATGGTAGCTCCTTATGTGGAAATCATTGATAATACACAACATATAGCTAGCTTGACGAAAAGAATTGATTTATATATGAAATTAGAAATTCAGAAAAACCGCGGTTACCAAATAAAAAGTCCAAAAAATACCTTACAAGATGGAAGTTATCCTACAGATGCTGTATTCATGCCTGTTCGAAATGCCAATTATAATATTTATTCTTATTTGGATAGGATTGCAAGAGAAGAGATACTTTTTTTTGAAATATGGACAAATGGAAGTTTAACTCCTAAAGAAGCACTTCATGAAGCTTCACGGAAGTTGGTTGATTTATTTAGTCCCTTTTTAAATACAGAAGAAGAAAACGTCCATTTAGACGAAAATCAACACAAGATTAATTTACCACTTTTTACCTTTCATGAAAACGTAGAGAAATGCAAAAAAAAAAAAAAGACTTTCATTTGATTTTGATTGACGAATTAGGATTGCCTCCCAGAATCTATAATTGCCTCAAAAGATAAAATTTTCCTTATACAGTATCATCGTATCGTTAACGATCTTTTGAATTATATATAATAATAAGAATCTATTTTTTTAGTTCTAAAAACCAGTGGGGGTAACAAAAATGCCACTTTTTCATAGTATTAGTAATAAAAAAAAGATTAGGATTCCAAAAGTGCCTGTTGTTCTGTCAGAAGACCAAGAAGAAGAGGAAATTGACTTCGAAGAAATCGACTTCGAAGAAATCGAAATCGAAAAAGAAATGGCAATCGAAAAGGAAGAAGAAAAAGTAAAAGTACGTTGGATTAACTTACACAAGTTTCTTTTTGAAGCTGGGATTGTTTTTTTAAGCGAAAAGCTTAATAGGAAAAAAGGTAAAATCATATTAGGTCTTATTACTTATCTAGCGATATTACATCCTATCGGAGAGTTGCATTTGTTTCTAAACAACTGCGTTTCCGGGTGCCTACGAACAGCTGTTACAATACACGATGCAATCCAACAGCTGCCAAGACCCGGATATACAGTAGGATGTGGAATGACTGCTTCAGTGGGATCGCTTATCCTCGTTTCAGGACACGAACGCCTAGCGCAGCCTCACGCTAGGATCTTGATTCAGAAACCTAAATTTAAATTTCCAATTAAAAGAAAGAAAAAGAATTCTGAAAAGAATCCTGAAAAGAATCCTGAAAAGAATCCTGAAAAGAATCCTGAAAAGAATCCTGAAAAGAATCCTGAAAAGAATCCTGAAAAGAATCCTGAAAAGAATCCTGAAAAGAATCCTGAAAAGAATCCTAATCCTTTTAATCCTCCTTTTAATCCTCCTATTAATCCGAATAATCCTAAAAAGAATCCTAATCCTTTTAATCCTCCATTAATCCGAATAATCCTCCTTTTAATCCTTAATAATCCGAATAATCCTAAAAAGAATCCTAATAAAAGATTTATTATCATCGGTAAAAGGAGTAAAAGGAAAAGAAAGAATCTTAGGCGCTACTTTGATGTTCACGAGGCCAAAAAGCAGTTTGATATTCTTACTGAATACTTCCACGAGATTTTTGTAGAAAAAACAGGGCAATCCTACGATATTATACAAAAAGACCTGCAAGAAAACGTTGTGATGTCAGCAAAGGAAGCCCAAGATTATGGAATTATTGATCGTCTTACAACAGATTTCAAAATGAAATCTTTGTTAAACAAAGCTTTCTTTCCAAATCTAGATGATAATTTCGAAGAAAATCGAGATGATACTCCAGGATGGAGATAGGGGGTATTTATTTTAGATATCAAATTCATATTAGAAAAGCTGTCAGTGTGGAGTGGGAGAGCAACTGGAATGTCCCCTTTTGTGGCTATTTTTCGGATAGTGTTTACTAATTTCTCCATAAAAGAGGTAGTGGTTTATATGACAACACTGTTTTAAGTTACTTGTGTTCTGAATTTTCTTTACGTTTTGTTGTACGCTATCTTTGGAACTGCATAAGATAAGATAGAAAATTTGTAGTCAACAAGTAATTAATTTAGCAGAATCAAAGTTAAAATACGAAGAATAGGGTTTTCTTTGGTGGCAGCGGATAATTCTATTTTGACTAATATTCTTAATTACTAATTAAAAATATTAGTCAAAAGAGTGCATTTTTTTTTTAGGGAAATTATCTATGATCTATATATTGTCGTAATATAATATAGAAGATCAAAAGTATTAATAAAAAAAATGAGCAAATCGTAGATAAAATAACTGATTAGCCTTAGCCCACGTCTTATCTTAGGCATTTATTATTTTTTTTATACGAAAAAAGTCGTATGGAAAAACCTGGTATGGAAAAATACTCTTTAATTCTAGAGACTTATTTAGACTATGACATCGAATTAATAGTCGAAGAAGAGATTGTATATAATATACAAGTATTCCCGTGAAACCAGAAATGCTAGTAAAAAAAGGGTCTCGGAGAACCGGGAAAGCAAGGACGAAAGACAAAACAAAAATTTTATTCCAAAAGAATAAGCACACGGATAAGGTCACACTAATACATTAATTTTGGATCCAAATTCGAAATTTTCCTTATACAGTATCATCGTATCGTTAACGATCTTTTGAATTGTCTCGGAGAACCGGGAAAGCAAGGACGAAAGACAAAACAATTTTATTCCAAGGACTTGGAGGTAACAAAAATGCCACTTAAGATTCCAAATGTGACTTCTTTTGAGGATCCAGAAGAACAAGAAGAAGAAATCGACTTCGAAGAAGAAGAAATCGACTTGAAATCGACTTCGAAGAAGAAGAAATCGACTTCGAAGAAGAGGATCCAGAAGAACAAGAAGAAGAAATCGACTTCGAAGAAGAAGAAATCGACTTCGAAGAAGAAGAAATCGACTTCGAAGAAGAAGAAATCGACTTCGAAGAAGAAGAAATCGACTTCGAAGAAGAAGAAATCGAAGAAGAAGAAATCGACTTCGAAGAAGAAGAAATCCAGACTTCGAAGAAGAAGAAATCGACTTCGAAGAAGAAGAAATCGACTTCGAAGAAGAAGAAATCGACTTCGAAGAAGAAGAAATCGACTTCGAAGAAGAAGAAATCGACTTCGAAGATCCAGAAGATCGAAGAAGAAGAAATCGACTTCGAAGAAGAAGAAATCGACTTCGAAGAAGAAGAAATCGACTTCGAAGAAGAAGAAATCGACTTCGAAGAAGAAGAAATCGACTTCGAAGACGAAGAAGAAGAAATCGACTTCGAAGAAGAAGAAATCGACTTCGAAGAAGAAGAAATCGAAGAAGAAGAAATCGACTTCGAAGAAGAAGAAATCGAAGAAGTCGACATCGAAGAAGAAGAAATCGACTTCGAAGAGGAAGACATAGAAAAAAAATAAAGATGAAAAAAGAAATAAAACGAAGTATGGTTTGAAACAAAACAAACCCTGAGATTGCAGGATACTCTGATCCAACGCCAAGAACTAAAAGAAGTTTTTGTTGAGGGAGAGGACGGATGGCTCCAATACTCTTTAATTCTAGAGACTTATTTAGACTATGACATCGAATTAATAGTCGAAGAAGAGATTGTATATAATATACAAGTATTCCCGTGAAACCAGAAATGCTAGTAAAAAAAGGGTCTCGGAGAACCGGGAAAGCAAGGACGAAAGACAAAACAATTTTATTCCAAGGACTTGGAGAATAAGCACACGGATAAGGTCACACTAATACATTAATTTTGGATCCAAATTCGAAATTTTCCTTATACAGTATCATCGTATCGTTAACCATTTTTTTGTTCGGAGAACCGGGAAAGCAAGGACGAAAGACAAAACAATTTTATTCCAAGGACTTGGAGGTAACAAAAATGCCACTTAAGATTCCAAATGTGACTTCTTTTGAGGATCCAGAAGAACAAGAAGAAGAAATCGACTTCGAAGAAGAAGAAATCGACTTCGAAGAAGAAGAAATCGACTTCCAAGAGGAAGAAATCCACTTCGAAGAAGAAAAAGAATATTGGATTAAGTTAGGCAGTATGCTTTTGTACAAAAGGGTTCTTTTTTTAAGAAAAGTGACTAGGAAAAGGGGATATTTGATAACATCTATTATTTTCCATCTGACTATGAAAGATTATACCCAACCTGTAAATTTGCTTCTAAACAATTGCGTTGCCGGACACCCAGCAACTGCAATTGTAGTACAAGAGGCAATCCAAGGGATGCCAACAGACATAAATACAATAGTATGTGGAATGACTGCTTCAGTGGGATCTTTTATCCTACTTTCAGGAGACATGCGCCTAGCAGAGCCTCGCGCTAGGGTGCTGATTCAGAAACCTAAATTTCGAATGAAAAGGAAAAAGAGGTATGATGATGAGTTACGTAAGTTTAAGTTCGTGTGTCAGAAGCAGAAGTACTTGAACGCGCTTCGTCGTATTGAGGACTACATCTGCAAGATTTATGTAGAAAAAACGGGGCAATCCTACGATATTATACAACAAGACCTGAAGAGAACGCGGTTGATGTCAGCAAAAGAAGCCCAACATTATGGAATTATTGATCGTATTATGACGGTGGATAATATTCTCTTACTAGAAGAAAATCTAGTTCCAGTGGGTATTGAGTTTACTTCTTTATTTATTAATTAAATCTTTGTCAAAGTTCGACAAAAATCTAGATGCTAATCTAGAAGAAAATTTAGATTTTCTTCTAGATGAAAATCCGGAAGAAAATCGGATTCCCATGGGTTTTGAGTTTCCTTCTTTGTTTATTAAATCTTTGTTAGATTTCAACAAAAATCTAGACGATAATCCAGATGGAGATAATACAGGAGACCAATAAAAAAATTCTACTGGCAAGGCTTATTTTTTTAGTAACCTGGAGTGCCAAAGCGTGCGCACTGTCCCCTTTAAGTGGCTATTTTTCTATTGATTTTTACCTCGACCCCCTCCCCCCCAAAAAAAGATATTTTTTAACTGCATTTTGTTATCGTGCGGAACTGCATAAGATAAGATAGAAATTTGTAGTCAACAAGTAATTGGTTTATCAGAATCAAAGTCAAAATACGAAGAATAGGGTTTTCTTTGGTGGCAGCGGATAATTCTATTTTGACTAATATTCTTAATTAGTAATTAAAAATATTAGTCAAAAGAGTGCATTTTTTTTGCGGGAAATTGGGCAAATAAAACGAATTTCATCTTTCATGGACATTGCTAAGATCTTTCCATTTAGCAGCACCTTAGGATGGCATAGCCTTAAAGTGAAGGAAGTGAAAGGCGAGGTTCAAATGAATTTCGTATCGATTGGTTGAAAGGCTTGATGTTATGTTGCCTTTAAGGCAACCTAAGAACCTTCTCGTTCCACTTGACAACTCATCATTTTTAGTATCTTTGAAAAAAGCAAAATAGTGTGGTCGGGAAAGTTAGAGCATATACAAATTGAAATATTAATATACAAATTCAATATCTAGAATCTATGGAAACCCATTATTCAATTAAAATAAAATAATTGAAAAAGAAATGAAAATGACAGTAGTACAGCTTAAACCCCCTTATTTCGGTTTCGATGACAGCGTATTCATCAAGCCGTCGTCGTGTGTAGCGAGTAAAGCAATAAGGTTGTTTCTGTTAGTGCTATACTTTGTCGTTCATAGTAAGGTTTAGAAGATAATCCGAATCGAATAATTCAAAAAAAAATCTTATAATAATATTGTATAATTTATACAATATTATATTATTATATTATACGAACATTCTATTCTCTTCATTTTGTCTTAATTCTATAGGGTTCAATAATCGATTAAATACATTATTCTAAATAAATACATATTTGTAAAAAAAGGGGGTTTATGGTAAAAAATTCATTTATTTCCGTTATTTCACAAAAAGAAAAGGAAGAAAACCAGGGATCTGTTGAATTTCAAGTATTCCGTTTTACCAATAAGATACGAAGACTTTCCTTACATCTGGAATTGCACAAAAAGGACTATTTATCTCAGAATTTCTCTCTGAGAGGTCTGCGAAAATTTGTATCAAAACGTCTAAAAAAAATAGTAAAGGGGTAATGTACCATGAATGGAATCAAATATGCAGTATTTACAAACAAAAGTATTCGGTTATTCGAGAAAAATAATAATACTATTAATGTCAAATCAGGATTAACTAATATATTATATATAAATATAAAAAACTATTCCACTAAAATAGAAAGGGGGCCATAAATATGGGAATAAAAGCATTTATTTATAAACTACTTAACAGAATATTCAATTCTGTTATGGGGTCCGGACTTTTTTGTGGATTTATAACCGCATCCACCGTAGGTCTCGGATATTTCTTCGTTGTATCCAGCTTCTTCAAAAAAGACATTCAGAAACGGGTAGCAGCAATGACTGGTTTTCTTATGGGACAGTTCGTGATGTTCACATCGATCTATGATGGGCCGCTACATCAAGTATTAGTTCAACCTCATAACCTAATTATGCTATTTCTAAGCTCGTTTTTCGTTCAGCTCTTCTGGACCAATCTAAAAACTTTGCGCAACACGGAGTTTTTGCATCCTGAAGATGCTATTATCATTAAAAGAAGGCGCGTGCTCCGCCTTCAATTGGAATTTATGCTGAATTTCTTTGTGCAATTATGCAACCCCTACCTTGAACCTGATTCAATGGTACCCAGATTAGTCAGCATTTTTCTCTACAACAACGAAAATAAGATCTTATTTGTAATATATAGTTTTGTTGGTTGGTTAATTGGTCACGTTTTCTTCATGATTTTGTTTATGAAATTATTAAAATTCATAATAGATTGGGTACGTAATCATTTTTTTGAATCTTAAATTAAATAAGTGAAATAGAGAAAGCTTTCTCTATTTCACTTATTCGACTGGATCTTACGGAGCCTGCTCATGTACGACATGATTTGGATCTGATCATAGAAAAGATTCTCTTCAAGTGAACCAGCCTATCCTTTGTATGGCGCTTGCACGGTGGTTGGAACAAAGACACATTTGATTGTTAATTCCAATGTGGCAGATAGATGCTTTTATCTATCTGCACGGACGAATCAATCGTTCAAGTCATAATCAAAAAATGAAATTATGAAA